ATTGAAACCAGAAAAAACTTATAAGGATACAACAAAAAATAAAGAACAAAAAAATGATTTTTGTTTTTTAACTGTTTGGGGAAAGGAAACTGAACTTCCTTTTGGTTCTCCCCGAAAAAAATTTTCATTTTTTGAACCTATTTTTAAAGAATTAAAAACAAAAATTATAAAATGGAAAAGGAAATGTTTTCTAGTTCTAAGTATTTTAAAAGAAATAACAAAATTTTTTCTAAATACCTCAAAAGAAATCAAAAAATGGGTTATTAAAAAAATTCTATTTCTAAAAGAAATAAGAAAAGAATTCATAAAACTAAATCCCATTTTTGGATTGAAAAAAATATATGAATTCAATGAAAACAAAAAAGAAAAAGATTCAATAATCAGCAATGAACTAATTCATGAATTGTCCATTGAAATTCAATCTATAGATTGGACAAATTCTTCATTAAAAAAAAAAAAAATAAAAAATCTCACTAATAGAACAAACACAGTCATAAATCAAATACAAAAGATTGCAAAAGACAATAAAAAGGAAGTTTTAACTTCAGATATTAGTTCTAACAAAATGGGTTATTATGATAAAAGATTAGAACTACCCCCAAATATATTTAAAATATTAAAAAAAAAAAATGAGCGAGGAATTCGTAAATCCTATTATTTTATAAAAATGTTCATTGAAAGGGTATACATAGATATTTTTTTAGGTATCAAAAAGGTTACTAGCATTAATGCACAACTTTTTTATGAATCAACAAATCAAATTCTTAATAAATACATAAAATCTATTTACAATAATGAAACAAATCAAGAAAGAATGGAGAAAAGCAATCAAAGTAGAATTCACTTTATTTCGACTATAAAAAATTCACTTTGTAATTTTTATAATAATAGAAATAGATCACAAACCCTTTTTGATTTATCCTACTTGTCACAAGCATATGTATTTTACAAATTATCACAACCTCCGGGTTTTAACTCATACTTATATAAGTTAAGATCGGCCTTTGAATATAATGGATCATCCCATTTTCTTAAAAACGAAATAAAAAATTATTTTGTTCGATCGCAGGAAATATTTCACTACGAATTAAGACACAAGAACATTCAGAATTCTGGAATGAATCAATGGAAAAATTGGTTAAATAGTAATTATCAATATGATTTATCTACGATTAGATGGTTTAGATTAATCTCCCAAAAGTGGATAAATAGAGTCAATCAACACTCTATAGAAATAGAAAAAAGTAAACATTTAAACAAATATGCTTCATATGAAAAAAACCAATTAATTAACCAAGAACAAAAAAATAATTTTAAGGCAGATTCATTATGGAATCAAAAAGAAAATTATAAAAAACAATATAAATATGGTCGTTTATCATATCAATTTATATCATATGAATCTATTAATTATGAAGATAAGAAGAATTCGTCTATTTATGGATTTCCACTCGAGGGAAATAAGAACCAAGAATTCTTTTATAATTACAGCGAAGATAAACGAAAATTAGATAATATGCTAGAGGGTATTCCTATCAATAATTCGAATTATCTATTCGAAGATGATATTCTGTATATAGAAAAAAATCCGGATAGAAAATATTTTGATTGGATAACTCTCCGTTTTTGTCTTACAAAAAAGGTCGATATTGAGACCTGGATCAATATTGATCCTGACATGAATCGTCAGAAATATCCTAAGACCACTAAAGGTTGGATTAACAATTCTCAAATAATTGATAAAATCAATAATAAAAGTATTTTTTATTTCCCAATTCATCAAATAAAAAAAAAAAAACTTTTGGATTGGATGGGAATGAATAACGAAATACTAAGTTGTCCCATATCGAATCTGGAACTTTGGTTCTTCCCAGAATTTGTCATACTTTATAATGTGTATAAGATTAACCCATGGGCTATACCAATCAAATTACTTCTTTTAAATTTTAAAATAAATGAAAATGCTAGTGAAAATAAAAGCATCACAGGAAATAAAAAAAAATCTATCGAATTAGAAAACATAAACCAAGAAGAAAAAGAATCCGAAAAAGAATCCACAGGCCAAGCAGATTTTGACTCATCTCTCCCCAACCCAGAAAAAGAAGTCGCAGAAAATTATGCCGGATCAAAGATCAAAAAAGTGAAAAATAAAAAAGAATATAGAAATAACACAGAAGCAGAGTTGAATTTCTTCCTAAAAAAGTATTTGCGTTTTCAATTGAAATGGGGTGGTATTTTCAATCAAAAAATAATGAATAACGTTAAAGTGTACTGTCTCCTGCTTAGACTGATAAATCCACAAGAAATAACTATATCCTCTATTCAAAGGGGGGAAATGAGTCTGGATATTCTAATGATTCAGAAAAAATTAACTTTTCCAGAATTGATGAAAGAGGGAATATTTATTATCGAACCGGTTCGTCTGTCTATGAAAAATGAAGGACAATTTTTTGTGTATCAAACCATAGGTATTTCGTTAGTTCATAAGAGTAAACATGAAATTTTTCAAAAGTACAAGGACCATGTTGATAAGAAGACTTCATCCAAATTCATTGCAAAACATGAAAAGATGGCTGGAAATAGATACACAAATTTTTATGATTTGTTTGTTCCTGAAAATATTTTATCCCCCAGATGTCGAAGAAATTTGAGAATTCTAATTTGTTTCAATTCTAAGAATAGAAATTGTATGCCTAGAAATACAGCATTTTGCAATGGGAAAAAGATAAACAGTCAAGCCTGGGATAAAAGCAAAAAAGATAAAAAAAAACGAATTAACTTTAAGTTCTTTCTTTGTCCGAATTTCCGATTAGAGGATTTAGCTTGTATGAATCGCTATTGGTTTGATACCAATAATGGCAGTCGTTTCAGTATGATAAGGATACATATGTATCCGCGATTGATAATTCCTTAATGATCCAATTTTCCGATATTTTATATACCGCAATCTATGAAGACAAAAAGATATACACATTCTTTGTCTTACTCTTCCATTTTATTCTTAATACATGATTCGATAACGTATCAATTAGACTTATAAATAATTAACAAAATCTTATAATTTTAGGTCTCACTTTTTATCTTTTCTTTTATGAGTGCAGAAAGTCACCTTTATCATTTTATATATTGAATTCAATTTGAAAATGGGATTTATTCATTTTATTTGATAGAATTTTTAACAAAATGAAGATTATTGTGTATACCCAATTAAAATGAATGGCATTATTATTATTGATCCATAAATATATATATAAGCATGGGAGGATAGAAATTTTTATTTTATGGTCAAAAATTCATTCATCTCAGTTATTTCACAAGAAGAAAAAGAAGAAAACAGGGGTTCTGTTGAATTTCAAATACTCAGCCTCAGCAATAGGATACGAAAACTCTCTTCACATTTGGAATTGCACAGAAAAGACTATTTATCTCAGAGAGGCCTGCGCAAAATTTTGGGAAAACGGCAACGGCTGTTGTCTTATTTGTCAAAGAAAAATAGAATACGCTATAAAGAATTAATAAATCTGTTGGGTATTCGGGAATCAAAAACTCGTTAATTTAAAAAATAATTTTTTTTTACATTATTTGATTTCTAAGATTTTGAATTTTAACGAACCCTTTTCGTTTTTAACAATTCATGGAAGAGTGAATCTAGGAAAAACCTATGAATATACCAGTTACAAGAAAAGACCTCATGATAGTAAATATGGGACCCCATCACCCATCAATGCACGGTGTTCTTCGACTCATCGTTACTCTAGATGGTGAAGATGTTGTTGATTGTGAACCAATTTTGGGCTATTTACACCGAGGAATGGAAAAAATTGCGGAAAACCGAACAATTATACAATACCTGCCTTATGTAACGCGTTGGGATTATTTAGCTACTATGTTCACAGAAGCAATAACTGTAAATGGACCGGAACAGTTGGGAAATATTCAAATACCTAAAAGAGCTAGCTATATCAGAGTAATTATGTTGGAGTTGAGTCGTATAGCCTCTCACCTATTATGGCTTGGTCCTTTTATGGCAGATATTGGTGCACAGACTCCCTTTTTCTATATTTTTAAAGAAAGAGAATTAATATATGATCTATTCGAAGCTGCCACCGGTATGCGAATGATGCACAATTTTTTTCGTATAGGAGGGGTAGCGGCTGATTTACCTCATGGCTGGATAGATAAATGTTTGGATTTTTGCGATTATTTTTTAGCAGGAGTTGCTGACTATCAAAAACTTATTACACGAAATCCCGTTTTTTTAGAACGAGTTGAAGGAGTAGGCATTATTGGTAGAGAGGAAGTAATAAATTGGGGTTTATCAGGACCAATGTTGCGAGCTTCCGGAATACAGTGGGATCTTCGTAAAGTTGATAATTATGAATGTTACGACGAATTTGATTGGGAAGTACAGTGGCAAAAAGAGGGGGATTCATTAGCTCGTTATCTAGTCCGAATTGGTGAAATAATAGAATCCATAAAAATTATTCAACAGGCCCTGGAAGGAATTCCAGGGGGACCCTATGAGAATTTAGAAATCAGATACTTAGATAGAAACAAGAATCCAGAATGGAATGATTTTCAATATCGATTTATTAGTAAAAAACCTTCTCCAGCATTTGAATTGCCGAAACAAGAACTCTATGTGAGAGTTGAAGCCCCAAAGGGGGAATTGGGAATTTTTCTGATAGGAGATCAGAGTGGTTTTCCTTGGCGATGGAAAATTCGCCCGCCGGGTTTTATCAATTTACAAATTCTTCCCCAGTTAGTTAAAAGAATGAAATTGGCTGATATTATGACGATACTGGGTAGCATAGATATCATTATGGGAGAAGTTGATCGTTAAAATGATAATTGATACAACAGAAGTACAAGATATCAATTCTTTTTCTAGATTGGTATTTTTTAAAGAGGTCTATGGAATTCTATGGGTTATTATTCCTGTTTTGACTCTTGTATTGGGAATCACAATAGGTGTACTGGTAATTGTATGGTTAGAAAGAGAAATATCTGCAGGGATACAACAACGTATCGGACCCGAATACGCCGGCCCCTTGGGAGTTCTTCAAGCTTTAGCAGATGGGACAAAACTGCTTTTCAAAGAAAACCTTCTTCCATCTAGAGGAAATACGCTTTTGTTCAGTATCGGACCATCCATAGCAGTTATATCCATTTTAGTAAGCTATTTAGTAGTTCCTTTTAGCTATCGTCTTGTTTTAGCGGATCTAAACATCGGTGTTTTTTTATGGATTGCCATTTCAAGTATAGCCCCTATTGGACTTCTTATATCAGGGTACGGATCAAATAATAAATATTCCTTTTTAGGTGGTCTACGAGCTGCTGCTCAATCGATTAGTTATGAAATACCATTAACTTTATGTGTGTTATCAATATCTCTACGTGCGATTCGTTGAGACATGAAATTTTCTACATTCCCTCCTTTCTAAAAAGGGACAGAACGACTTGAGTAGATTTTTTTTTATTCATTATTCAGATTGATGAACTAAATCATATAGTTATATGAGTGAAAAAAAAAACGGCTTATTTTAAGTAGTCAAAATTTTGAGTCTCATTTTCTATGTATAAGAGTTAGAGCGTTGAGCGGAAATAAACATAAGCAGAAGATACCGTTCCCCCAAGATTGGTTGATTAGTCATCCTGACTTGAAGCGGGTTCAAAAGATCAACCGTATTGAGTTTTCGCTATTGTTTGTATGTATTTTCATACATGTATTACCATAATGGGCGATTGAACAAAAACGAGCGGATGGTTAGAAACACCAAGGTACACAAAGGATTAGTAATGGAGATTGTGTAAATTATCCCAAAGGAATTTTTTGCATAATCGAACAATAAAGTACTAATTGGGGCTTAAAATTTGTAGAAATGATCAGGCAGTACTCCCCACGATTTCGATCCAGAGTATACTCCTATCCGCCAATTAACTAAATGACTATTGGAAACGAAATAATCCCTTTTTCTTTTGTAAATCTCCTCTTTCTCATAAACAGAAAGAAGAAAAGTAACGAAAAAAATAAAAATATATATAGAAAAATATAGAAAAGAATACAATAGAAAAAAAGTCTTTTTTATTCTTTCCTATATAGAGTATCAGAATTTATGAACTACTGTAATGTATTATTTTTTTTTTTCGTAAGTGAAAGTGTAGGTTATTGATATTTTTACAAGGAGTATTTTATTGAAGAATTAAGTTATTACTCAACCAAGAAAAATTGAAATGATTATTCAAATTATTCAAAAAAGGATGAGATCAATTCAGAAATACTTTTTTTTATTATTTTATTTAAAGAATTCAAAAAAAATTTTCTAATTATTTATTCTTTATGGTTTTCCTTTTTATTTTAATTAAAAAGAATATAGAATGAAAAAATAATAAATTAAAACATAACAGATTAAAATTTAACAGACGGAATTCAATTGGTCTAATTCGGGGCCGTAGGATCGATTTATTATAACCATATCAAGATAAAATAATCCCAACTGGCCCTAAAATTTATTTATGGCCCTCAGGGAGCCGTATGAGATGAAAATCTCATGTACGGTTCTGTAATAGCGATGGTAACAGTGATGGTATCACCGACTATGATTATCTAATAGCTCAAGTACAGTTGATATAGTTGAAGCGCAATCAAAATATGGTTTTTGGGGATGGAATTTGTGGCGTCAACCCATAGGATTTATCATTTTTTTAATTTCTTCCCTAGCAGAATGTGAGAGATTACCTTTTGATTTACCAGAAGCAGAAGAAGAATTAGTAGCAGGTTATCAAACCGAATACTCGGGTATCAAATTTGGTTTCTTTTACATTGCTTCTTATCTAAACCTATTAGTTTCTTCATTATTTGTAACAGTTCTATACTTGGGGGGTTGGAATCTCTCTATTCCATATCCATTTGTTTCTGATCTTTTTGAAATAAACACAAACTATGGAGTTTTTAGAGCAACTATTGATATCTTTATTACATTAGCTAAAACTTATTTGTTCTTGTTTATTTCTATCGCAACAAGATGGACTTTACCTAGGCTAAGAATGGACCAACTGTTGAATCTTGGATGGAAATTTCTTTTACCCATATCTCTCGGGAATCTGTTATTAACAACATCTTTCCAACTCTTTTCGCTGTAAAGGAATATGCTATTCTCTTGGCTTAAACAAGAAAAATAAACATTAAATTATTTATATATATATTTACAATATGTTCCCTATGGTAACAGGATTCATGAATTATGGTCAACAAACAGTACGAGCGGCAAGGTACATTGGTCAAAGTTTCATGATTACCTTATCCCACGCAAATCGTTTACCTATAACTATTCAATACCCTTATGAAAAATTAATCATCGCGGAGCGTTTCCGCGGTCGAATCCATTTTGAATTTGATAAATGTATTGCTTGTGAGGTATGTGTTCGTGTATGTCCTATAAACCTACCTGTTGTTGATTGGAAATTGGAAACGGATATTCGCAAGAAACAATTGCTTAATTACAGCATAGATTTCGGGATCTGTATATTTTGTGGTAACTGCGTTGAGTATTGTCCAACAAATTGTTTATCAATGACTGAAGAATATGAACTTTCTACTTATGATCGTCACGAATTGAATTATAATCAAATTGCTTTGGATCGTTTACCAATGTCAGTAATTGACGATTATACAATTCGAACAATTTCGAATTCGCCCGAAATAAATAAGTAAATCTATGGATTGTTCATTAAAGAAAAACTTTAATTACTAAGATTTCGTTAACAGGGCCCACATTAATTTACACCCTTTACTCATAGTATTTAATTAGGAATTTATTATGAGTCATAATAATTTTTTTTCTGGTCGTGTCTCAATAAGGTCATGAAAAACATTTCGATTTATTTATCTCTTTTTTACATATAATGGATTTGCCTGGACCAATACATGATTTTCTTTTAGTCTTTTGGGGATTAGGTCTTATATTAGGAGCTATAGGAGTAGTCTTATTTACCAACCCAATCTATTCTGCCTTTTCATTGGGACTGGTTCTTGTTTGTATATCCTTATTCTATATTCTATTAAACTCCTATTTTGTAGCTGCTGCACAATTCCTTATTTACGTGGGGGCTATAAATGTTTTAATCTTATTTGCTGTGATGTTCATGAATGGTTCAGAATATTACAAAAATTTGACTATTTGGACCGTTGGAAACGGGGTTACTTTTCTGGTTTGTACAAGTATTTTTATTTTACTACTGACTACTATTATGGATACGTCATGGTATATGATTATTTGGACTACAAGGTCAAACCAGATTATAGAGCAAGATTTGATAAGTAATAGTCAACAAATTGGAATTCATTTATCAACAGATTTTTTTCTTCCATTTGAATTCATTTCAATAATTCTTTTAGTTGCTTTGATAGGTGCAATAGCCGTGGCACGCCAGTAAAAAAATCTATAGAATTAGCAACAACAATCCAAAAGAAACCTTATTCTCTATTATTGTATCTATTTCTCTTTAATTTCAGATTGTTTATTTCTAAAATAGAAATCTTTTATTCGATTTATTATCAATAGATTTTTTTGTTCAGTACTTTTTCTATTCTAGTCAATTGAATCCTCAGTACTTTTTCTATTCTAGTCAATTGAATCCGTTGAATTGTTGTTCATATTCTATTGAAATGAATCCAAATTGATAAGGAGTCGGTCAATGATGCTCGAACATGTACTTGTTTTGAGTGCCTACTTATTTTCTATCGGTATCTATGGATTGATCACGAGTCGAAATATGGTTAGAGCCCTTATGTGTCTTGAACTTATACTGAATGCAGTTAATATAAATTTTGTAACATTTTCTGATTTTTTTGATAGTCGCCAATTAAAAGGAAATATTTTCTCAATTTTTGTTATAGCTATTGCAGCCGCTGAAGCAGCTATTGGACCTGCTATTGTTTCATCAATTTATCGTAACAGAAAATCAACCTGCATCAATCAATCCAATTTGTTGAATAAGTAGTACTAATCACCAAAATTAGAATATTCATAAATTCTAATTTACGAAAATGTAAGAAATCAAAGTATCTTGGCACCTTTCCGTGGGCCAGTCAAAAAGTAAATGGATTCAAAAATTCTGTTAATTTATTGATTCATCTGGTGTTTAAATATATGATTCTAAGTTTACTAGATCGAATTTTTATGGTGTTCAAAAAATTAATAGATGCAATGTCACACTCAGTAAAGATTTATGATACATGTATAGGGTGTACTCAATGTGTCCGAGCCTGTCCCACAGATGTATTAGAAATGATACCTTGGGACGGGTGTAAAGCTAAACAAATTGCTTCTGCTCCAAGAACAGAAGACTGTGTCGGTTGTAAGAGATGTGAATCTGCCTGTCCAACCGATTTCTTGAGTGTTCGGGTTTATTTATGTCATGAAACGACTCGAAGTATGGGTCTAGCTTATTGATACGTTCGAGAAAACTCTACTTGAATAGATTTGTTTGATTTTTTTACCTTTACCGACAAAAACCCGCGCTCAAAATAATATGAATTTTGAACAATTATTTTGAGCATGGGTTTTTCTGGTCCAAGCGTATCTTGTTTTTATCACGAATTATTTCCCTTGGTTAACAATAATTGTAGTTTTTCCAATAGTTGCAGGCTCTTTAATTTTCTTTTTTCCGCATAGAGGAAATAAGGTAATTCGGTGGTATACGGTATTTCTATGTATAATAGAACTCCTTCTAACAACCTATGCATTCGGTTATCATTTTCAATTGGACGATCCATTAATCCAACTGACAGAAAATTATAAATGGATCAATTTTTTTGAATTTTACTGGAGATTGGGAATAGATGGAATTTCTATAGGACCTATTTTGCTGACAGGATTTATCACCACTTTAGCTACTTTAGCGGCTTGGCCAATTACTAAAGATTCTCGTCTATTCCATTTCCTGATGTTAGCAATGTATAGCGGTCAAATAGGGCCATTTTCTTCTCAAGACCTTTTACTTTTTTTCATCATGTGGGAATTAGAATTAATTCCAGTTTATCTACTTCTATCCATGTGGGGTGGAAAGAAACGTTTGTATTCAGCTACAAAATTTATTTTGTACACTGCAGGAGGTTCTATTTTTTTATTAATAGGAGTTCTGGGTATTGGTTTATATGGTTCTAATGAACCAATATTAAATTTCGAAACATCAGCTAATCAATCATATCCCTTAGTACTGGAAATACTTTTCTATATTGGATTTTTTATTGCTTTTGCTGTCAAATTGCCGATTATGCCCTTACATACATGGTTACCAGACACGCATGGAGAGGCACACTACAGTACTTGTATGCTTCTAGCTGGAATCTTATTAAAAATGGGAGCGTATGGATTGATTCGGATCAATATGGAATTATTGCCCCACGCCCATTCTCTATTTTCTCCCTGGTTGATCATAGTAGGCGCAATTCAAATAATCTATGCAGCTTCAACATCTCTGGGACAGCTCAAATTAAAAAAAAGAATAGCTTATTCCTCCGTATCTCATATGGGTTTCATAATTATAGGAATAGGTTCTATAAGTGATACAGGACTCAACGGAGCTATGTTACAAATAATTTCTCATGGATTTATTGGAGCTGCGCTTTTTTTCTTGGCAGGAACAAGTTATGATAGAATACGTCTTGTTTATCTCGACGAAATGGGTGGAATGGCTGTCGGAATTCCAAAAATATTCACGACTTTCAGTATATTTTCGATGGCTTCTCTTGCATTACCAGGCATGAGTGGTTTTGTTGCAGAATTAATAGTCTTTTTTGGAATACTTACTAGTCCCAAATACCTTTTAATGACAAAAATACTAATTATTTTTGTAATGGCAATAGGAATAATATTAACTCCTATTTATTCATTATCTATGTTACGCCAGATGTTCTATGGATACAAACTTTTTAGTGCCACGAATTATAATTTTTTTGATTCTGGGCCCCGAGAGTTATTCGTTTCGATTTCTATACTACTACCTGTAATAGCTATTGGTATTTATCCAGATTTTGTTTTCTCATTATCCATTGACAAAGTAGAAGCTGTTCTATCTAATTATTTTTGTCGATAGTTTTCATGAGTAAACCAAAACATCAAACGAAAATTCTATGATTTTCAAATTCAAAATCGTTGATTGTACAATGAAAAATAAGTCTTTCTTCTTCTCTTACGTTTAAGCAAAATAAAGAACAAAAAGAAAAAAGAAATTGGAATTCTACTTTAACCAAATGTGTAAGCCATCGAGAAACCATTACTTGATTCAAGTAATGGTTTCTCGATGGCTTACACGAAGTTTTCTGTCCTATGTTTATCTGATATATATTTATGCTGTCCTATTGTATGTTTGTATTTGTTTAGCCCTTTCTTCAATTCGAAGTTCATGTAAATGAACCATAACTATGCAACCCTATTCCTAATAGATTAACTCCAAAATAACATATCCAAATTATAAGAAAACCGATCGAAGCTACAATTGCGGAATTTACACTTTCAAAATTTTTATTTGTTCGAGTATGTAAATAAATTGCAAATATGATCCAAGTAATAAATGCCCAAGTTTCCTTTGGATCCCAATTCCAATATGATCCCCATGTTTCATTAGCCCATACAGCTCCCGAAAGAATACCTATGGTTAAAAGGATGAATCCTAGGCTAATAATACGATAACTCCAAAGATCCAATTGTTGAATCAACTGAAGTCGGTAATAATTTCTAGAAGAAAGAAAAAAGGTATTTTGTAAAATATTCTTTCTTTCGCCCACATATTGCATCCTGTCAAAGGAAAATTGATCATTTAATAAATTGTTGCTTTTCCTAAAAACCCTTATGAATTTTCGAAATGTAATGACCAGGAGAGCTAGTGCGAATAGTGAGCCGCATAAAAGAGCTGCATATGCCAATATCATCATACTTACGTGCATCATTAACCAGTGAGATTGAAGAGCGGGTACCAATATTACTGATTGAGACATTTCGCTTAAAAGACCTGAAGTGACAAAACCCTGGGTAAAAATAACACTTGGCGCGGTTATTGTGTTTAAATTAAAACAGTTTTTTTGTTTTTTAAAATACGGAAACGGAATCAGATGAATAATGGATAAACTCCATGAAAGAAAGATTAATGATTCATATAAATCACTTAATGGCACATGTCCAAAATAAATCCAACGAGTCAATAATAATCCTGTTATACAGAAAAAAGTAACCATCATGCCCTTTTTCGATGAATCATATAGTTCTACGATTTCATCACCTAATAAGGTTATCAAATGAATTGTAATTACAATTGAACCGATCGAAAAGGATATATGGGTTAATATATGCTCTAAGATTGAAAATAGCATAGGAATTTTTGAAATTTAAAAACGTAGGGTCCCTTAATTATTACTCAATTATAGGAACGGAAGTCGGAAATTGAGTTCATTCTAGGACTTACTCTTTTAGTAGACGCCATGCCGCCACTCGGACTCGAACCGAGATGCTCTAGCACTGCTTCCTAAGAGCAGCGTGTCTACCAATTTCACCATGGCGGCTTACTCGAAATCATAATAACCTATTTTTATTGAATCGTCGAGATTCAAAGAGTCACTCCAATATATTATTTTAGGAGGGGGTCAAATTAATGAATAAAAACCTGTTTCAAATTTCTTAATTTGACCATAATGTTTTCCATAAGAATCTTTCTTTTAATTGTTATAATTACATGCTGGTTTTTGTTAACTTAACAATGGACTTTTTCATAATTTATTAACTTATGCCCCACTACACTAAATGGAGTTCTTGTAACAGGATAGTTCTGACTCCAATTCATAGATAAAACTCAAAAAAAAAGAGTTCTTTAAATTTTTTTTTTATGATTCATTTGTCATTTATCTGATTTTTTTGAATACCTTTTGTCATGTAAAAATATGCATCATTTTAGATAATCGGCGGAATTTTCGTTATGCAAAGGGTTTGTTTAAGATTTAGCAAAACCATTTTAGATTGTTAGGCATTCGGTCAAGCATATTCAAGCCTATTATATTGTAGCATTGCCGCACTTCAAAAAAATTGATGGGGAAAATCCCCACCCTAAAAATGATAAAACATACTAAAAATAAAGGTAGGAAGGTCAAACCTTGTACTTATGTTTATTTATTTTTGATATTCTAAAAAGAAAATGATAAATAAAAAGATGAAAGCATACACATATATTTAGAAAGTTATATTCGATAGTATAATATACTAATGGAATAACATATATATGTTATATTAAAAATAAACAAATATTATTGTTTTCAAAATGATAAACACCTTCCAATTATAAACAAATTTAACTAAACGACTTTTCGAGCCAGACCCATTCTGATTTTTCTAATCTTCGATCATTTATTTGTCGTACAAAAAAGAACTTTTTGAACTCCTCGTAGAAAGAGATCTCGCTAACGAAAAGGCTTTCAATGCTGCCCCATATGCTTTACCTTTCCAAATATTTTTACGAATCCGTTTTTTTGATATAGAGGTGCGTTTTTTTGGAACTGCCATTCAAAAATTTTAATAGCTTATTCATTGTTATAGTTGGATGTCAAAGACATCTATTGTTCAAAACCAACTGTTCTTTACTATGAATTATCTGTCTATTTATTTTCTATATTGTCTTCCTTGACCCCCCAATATGAATATAGAAAAATTTTCTAATGCTATTAGAAATAAAAAACAGATTTTTTTATTGAAATGAAATAATATTTCATTTCCAATACTCAAAAGAATTTTGATTCTATGGACTAGAATCAATTTTATACAATGTCTGGAAGAAATAAGAATTCGCACTTAATTGATACTCTTATATCTTTATTCTAATCTATATCTATAGATTCTATTGTCTATTGTGTGATAGAAATCGAATTGATTGAAGTTTGGAAAATATATCCAAAAGGGTATTTATTTGCTTTGTCTATTATATTTCTTCCCCCATCCTACATTTATACATGGAATAAAATACATCGAAATGCTTTATTCTTATTAATAAAAAATTTGAAAAACTTTTTTCTATGAATTATTGAGATTGATTCTAAATTGATCAAGCCCGAGAAAAAAAAGTACCACACCCAATTGAAATTCATTCCAAAATTGGAATGAAACTAATCATTAATCATTTACTAGTATTTCCTACAAATAGGAATATCTTTTATTGTAATAGAAGACAACCAATCAGTTCAAAGATGAATTGGTTACTGATTTCGCCAAAAAAAAACTTTTGAATTGAAAGTATATGAGTTAATTTATGGTTCTTTATGATTCCTATCTACACATTTTTGTGTAATTATTTCTTCTTGCTCTATAGATAGATCTATCTATAGATAAGTCTATAGATAGAAATAAATTATTGTAATATGTGTAAGAATAATTATTATTGACATTTTCATATTTAGTTTCTTCATACAATTATATTTCATTATATAAAAAAAATCAAAGTACGTATGTACGTATTTTGTTTTCACCAGTAACTTTTCATTTGAGTAATTCTAACCCTTTGATTTGAAATATTTGAGAAAGATTCAAAATCAATTAGGACTGTAAAATTCTATTTTTATTTTGTACATCTTAATTTTTTATTAACTGAACCCTTTCAAAAGAACTAGGCGCTGGTAAATCAGAAATAATTAATTAAAAATAAAAAAAAAATATTTTTTTTATGGAATATACATATCAATATTCATGGATCATACCTTTCCTTCCACTTCCAGTTCCTACGTTAATAGGAGTAGGACTTTTACTTTTTCCGACAGCAACAAAAAATTTTCGCCGTATATGGGTTTTTCCTAGTGTTTTATTGTTAAGTATAGTTATGTTTTTTTCAGCCCATCTATTTATTCAACAACTAAATAACCATTCTACCTATCTATATGTATGGTCTTGGACCCTCAATAATAATTTCTCTTTAGAATTTGGTTACTTGATTGATCCACTTACTTCTATTATGTTAATATTAGTCACTACTGTTGGAATTATGGTTCTTATTTATAGTGACAATTATATGTCACACGATCAAGGATATTTAAGATTTTTTGCTTATTTGAGCCTTTTTAATACTTCAATGTTGGGATTAGTTACTAGTTCGAATTTGATACAAATTTATTTTTTTTGGGAATTGGTTGGAATGTGTTCTTATCTATTAATAGGTTTTTGGTTCACACGACCAGTTGCGGCGAATGCTTGTCAAGAGGCGTTTGTAACTAATCGCGTAGGGGATTGGGGTTTATTATTAGGAATATTAGGTTTTTATTGGATAACGGGTAGTTTAGAATTTCGAGAGTTGTTTGAAATATTGAATAACCTGGTTTCTAATAATCAAGTTAATTTTTTATTTGCTACTTTGTGTTCCTTTTTATTATTTGCCGGTGCTGTTGCTAAATCTGCCCAATTCCCCCTTCATGTATGGTTACCTGATGCTATGGAAGGACCGACTCCTATTTCAGCTCTTATACATGCGGCTACTATGGTAGCAGCAGGAATTTTTCTCGTAGCCCGGCTTCTTCCTCTTTTCATAATTATACCTTACATAATGAATCTAATAGCTTTGATAGGTATAATAACATTACTTTTGGGAGCCACCTTAGCTCTTGCTCAAAAAGATATTAAGAGAACTTTAGCTTATTCTACAATGTCTCAATTGGGTTATATGATGTTAGCTCTCGGTATAGGGTCTTATCGAGCTGCCTTATTTCATTTGATTACTCATGCTTATTCAAAAGCATTGTTATTTTTAGGATCCGGATCCATTATTCACTCAATGGAAACTATTGTTGGATATTCTCCGGATAAAAGTCAGAATATTATTCTTATGGGCGGGTTAAGAAAACATATACCAATTACAAAAACCGCTTTTTTGTTAGGGACTCTTTCTCTTTCTGGTATTCCCCCCCTTGCCTGTTTTTGGTCCAAAGATGAAATTCTTAACGATAGTTGGTTGTATTCACCGATTTTTGCAATAATAGCTTGTTCCACAGCAGGATTAACTGCATTTTATATGTTTCGAATCTATTTACTTACTTTTGAGGGTCATTTAAGTGTTCATTTTCAAACTTACAGCGGCAAAAAAAATAACTCATTCTATTCAATATCTTTATGGGGAAAGGGGGGAAGAATTAAAAACAATTTTCATTTATTACCTTTAGTAAATCGGAAAAAAGCATATCGAGTTGATAAGACTGTAAAAACAAAAACTATGACACAGTCCTTTATTACTACTTATCATTTTGGTACTACAAACACATTTTCGTATCCGCATGAGTCGGACAATACCATGCAATTTCCTATACTTGTATTACTTCTATTTACTTTGTTGATTGGAGTTATAGGAATTACTTTTTGGAATCAAGAAGGTGTGGATATATTATCCAAATTATTAACTCCTTCTATAAATCTTTTACACCCAAACAATTCTGTGGATTCTTTTGAATTTTTTTCAAATACTATTTTTTCAGTCAGTATAGCTTATTTTGGAATCCTTATAGCGTCTTTTTTATATAAACCTGTTTATTCATCTTTACAAAATTTGAATTTATTTAATTCATTTGTTAAAAGTATTTCTAAAAAAATGAAAATTGCGAGAGATAAAATAATAAATGTGATATATAATTGGTCATATCATCGTGGTTATATAGACTCTTTTTATGAAATATTCCTAATTAAAGGTATAAGAGTATTGGCTGAACTAAGTAATTTTTTTGATAGACGAATAATTGATGGAATTCCAAATGGGGTGGGTATTGCGAGCTTTTTCGCAGGAGAGGGTCTAAAATATGTAGGGGGTGGTAGAATTTCTTCCTATCTCTTAGTATATGTATTTTTTGTATTAATCTTTTTAGTATTTATTTTTAGTAATTTATTATTTTTTTGATTCCATCACTTTGACATGTATAAAAAAAATATTGTGACATTTCATTTCTTACAGCGTTTTCAAATCGATTGTTTTTTATATACCGTAATGGCCGATTCCATCGTTTATAGTCAAAAAGAATAGTCACAAGAGGTTTTTCAAACCAGAGTATATCTTTTTTTGCTTTAAATATTTCTGACTTCGAATTTTCTTGATTCAGATAATAAGTTTCATAAACGGGTTTCTTTTGATAGCGTGTGTCTTTAAAGTGAAATTCATCCTTTGTTTTTTCCTTTCCATTCACTCGGATCTCTTTGGTTTCATCGATTTTGTTCGGATCCTCCTTTTCTTCCGAAAAAAGGGAAGGAGAAGGATCTTCTTCAGTGGATCCCTCTTGTTCCTGTTTAGTCTCCTTCGTTTCTGAAGTTGTTTCTATTTCTACATCTGTTTCTTCCTCACTTTCCCCCCTTTCTTCCGTTTTTGAGGTTTCTTTCAGTTTTTTAGTAATAATGGGGGACGGTATTCTGCCTAAATAGTAGACACAGGTAATAAATAAGAGAATACTAAAGATTCGAGCCATAGAATTTCTCAATTCTGACACAAGGTACTT